TTCTTTCCCGTGTTTCAAATACTCCGTACAGTACCCAATAAGTTATTGGGCGTTCTCTTAATGGTTTCTGTGCCAACGGGCTTATTGACAGTACCCTTTCTAGAGAATGTCAATAAATTCCAAAACCCATTTCGTCGCCCAGTAGCTACGACCGTTTTTTTAATCGGTACTGCAGTAGCTCTTTGGTTAGGTATTGGAGCAACATTACCCATTGATAAATCCTTAACTTTAGGTCTTTTTTAGGGTTTTTTCAGGTTGATTCATTCAACCGTGAAGTACCTTGCATAGCATAGGTATCTAGGAAATAGTTACTTCCAAGTGAATCTTCCCTAGATACCTAAAATCCATTTTATTATGATCCATTTCGCGAAAATATAGATTGTGCCAAAGATGCAAAATTGTATTGTTTTCTTTTTTTTTATTCTAACTCGAAAAGAAGAAGAGGAAAAAATTGCAATGGATTTAAAACAAGAACTTATTCTTAGGTAAATCAATTTGGAGATGTTTCTCTAGAGTGTCCCATATCTGTTTTCCATCTTCCATACGAAAACTGTCAATTCTCATAAGATCTTCTTCAGTCTTACTCAAAAGGTCCAATAGTGTATGTATATTGGCCCTTTTGAGACAATTATACGTTCTAGAAGGCAATTCTAATTTCTCAATAAAAATACAATTCAATGGAATTCCTTTTTTGTTTTTCTTTAGATTAGTTTGTTTTTTTTTTGAAAGGTTAAAAGGGGTGGAGTAAACCTGTTTTTATTTTCTTCGAAACTAGTGCTCTCTTCCTCCGCGTGTAGAAAAGAAAGAAATAAATCAATCAAATTACGAGAAGCCTCATAAAGCGCTTCCTTAGGAGTTAAACTTCCATTCGTCCATATTTCTAGAAAAAGTATCTCGTGTTTTTCATTTCCATTCCCACAAGAAAAAATACTATAATTCACATTTCGAACAGGCATGGATACAGCATCTATGGGATAACTTCCATCTTGAGAGTTCTTTCTGAGTTCTGTGTGATATCCGCGATCTCTCTTGATCTGTAACTCAATATAGAAGTCAATGGGCTCTGTCAAGTTAGCTATAGGTTGTGCCATATCAACGATCTCTACGGAAGGCGGTAAGATGATATCTTGAGCAGTTATGTATCTAGGACCTTTGACACAAATTGATGCGTCTCTAACTCCATAGAGATTACTTCTCAATACAATTTCTTTCAAATTTAGTAAAATTTCTTGTACGGATTCTTCAATACCTGCTATTGTAGAATATTCGTGTGGTACGCTCCCAAATTTTGCACGTGTGATACATGTTCCTTCTATTTCTCCAAGTAAAGCTCTTCGCAAGGCAATACCGACGGTATCCGCTTGACCTTTTCTAAGCGGGGACAAAATGAAACGACCATAATAAAGACGCTTACTATCTACTCTTGATTCAACACACTTCCACTGTAGTGTTTGAGTGGATCCTGCTACCTCCTCTCGAACCATAATAGACTAGTATTATTATTTGATCATTGAATCGTTTATTTCTCTTGAAAGCGGTTTAATTCTTTTACAGACGTCTTTTTTTAGGAGGTCGACATCCATTATGCGGCATAGGTGTTACATCGCGTATACAACTTAATCGTACACCACTTTTAGCAATGGCTCGTAATGCGGCATCTCTTCCACTACCAGCACCCTTTACCTTAACTTCTGCTCGTTGCAAACCCACTGTACGAATAGCATCTACTGCTGTTCTTTGACCAGCATAGGGTGATGCTTTTCTTGAGCTTTTGAATCCACAAGTACCCGCGGAGGACCAGAAAACCACCCGACCCTGCGGGTCTGTAACAGTTATAATGGTATTGTTGAAACTAGCTTGAACATGAATAACTCCTTTTGTTATTCTACGTGCACTCTTCCGTAAACTAAAACGCGCATTCCTACGCAAACCAATACGCACTTTCCTACGTGAACCAATTTTTGGTATAGCTTTTGTCATATTTTATTATCTCATAAATATGAGTTAGAAATAACAAAAAGAAAAAAAGATACAAAGATATCCGTTTCAGGGTAAAATATATCCTTTACTTTAATGATTTTATTTGGAATTTGGACATTTCCGCGGGTACTTTTTTTACTTTTTAGAAAGTAAAGTTCTTTTTCGAAAGATTACCCCTGTCTTTGTTTATGTTTCGGATTGGAACAAATGACTCTAATTCGTCCACGCCTACGAATCAATCGACATTTTGTACAAATTTTACGAACAGAAGCTCTTATTTTCATATTTCCGTATTCCTTTCTTAAATTATGAATTTAATCTTTGGGAAAAAATAAGTCTCTTCGCTTGAATTGTGGAACTTTTAATTTATTACCCTAAAAAAAAAAAAAGAAATAAAAACCTAATCCTTCCAATTTTTGGTATCCTTCTAATCTTCCGTATCCTTCAAATCTTCCGTATCCTTCGAGTCTTCGGTACGCTTCGAGTCTTCGGTACGCTTCGAATCCTTATGGGGAAGTCTATAAATTATACGGCCCTTGCTTGAATCATAACGACTTACTTCAATTTTGACCCTATCCCCCATCAGTATTCGTATAGAACTAGACCGGATCTTTCCTGAAATATAGCCCAGGATGATGGTGTCATTCTCTAGGCGAACGCGGAACATTCCGTTGGGTAGGGCTTCCGTAACTAAACCTTCGAAAGTGACTTTTGCTTCTCTCCTATTTTTTTTTTCTGTCATATTTTTTTTCTCCTATTTTTCTATTTTTATTTGAAAATAAAAATACAACGCTTTTTTATTTGAAAAATAGGAAGTTCGAGATAGAATTCGGGTACTATAGGAGGGGCGATTACCATATATAACATAAGACTTCTCCCCCAATTCTGTTTAGTCGAGCTTCTCGATCTGTCATTATACCTCGAGAAGTAGAAAGAATAGCAATTCCCATTCCGCCCAAAACTTTAGGAATTCCTTGATAGTTGACATAAATTCGTAAGCCGGGTCGGCTGATACGCTTTAAAAAGGTTCTAGTTCTATATATTCCTTTTCTAGTCTTTCTCTTTTGATGTCGCAAAGTTGAAACCAAGAAACATCTGTTACTATCCTGATGTTTCCGAACACTTTCAATAAAACCCTCTCGTAGAAGTATTTTAACAATGTTTTCGGTAATATTTGTAGATACTACTCGAACTGTTCCTTTTTTATTCATGTCCGCGTTTCTTATAGAGGTTAGTAAATCAGCAACAGTGTCCTTGCCCATAAGACTCTAATTCTAGGTTCCTCCTAATTTTTCTATAATCAACATGTTTTCCTTTTTTTTTCTTTTCATTTTGGATTTTAAAGCATATACGTGAAACACAATCTACTAATTTTTTCTTTGATCTATATCTTGCCTACTAGTATTTATAATACTTCAGGAGCTAATGAAACTATTTTAGTAAAATTCAATTCTCTCAATTCCTCGGCGATTGCGCCAAAAACTCGAGTTCCTTTTGGATTTCCTTTTTGATCAATGATAACCGCTGCATTGTCATCATAGCGTATTATTATACCGTCTTCGCATTTGAACTCTTTACATGTACGTACAATTACAGCTCGAATTACTTCGGATCTTTCTAGAGGCATTTGGGGCACTGCGTCTTTGATTACAGCAACAATAACATCACCAATACGAGCATATCGCTGGTTACTAGCAGCTCCTATGACTCGAATACACATCAATTTTCGAGCTCCACTGTTATCTGCTACATTTAAAAGGGTCTGAGGTTGAATCATATTATTTTGATTTCAATTTGTTATTTCAATGCAAAAGGATGAAATAAATATTGTCTATTCAGATAAAAAAACCTGGTTTTTTTATCTTCAATACTCCTTTTTGTGGGTTCTATATCTCTAATCGAAGAAATTGGCTTCGTATGGGCATTTTACTGGCAGCTATGGAAATAGCTGCTCTAGCTACAGTTTCGGATACTCCGCCCATTTCATAAAGTATTCGACCTGGTTTAACAATGGCTACCCAATATTCGGGGGATCCCTTTCCTGAGCCCATACGTGTTTCCGTGGGTCTTAGTGTAACCGGTTTGTCGGGAAATATACGTACCCATATTTTTCCACCACGACGTGCATATCGTGTCATTGCTCTTCGTCCTGCTTCTATCTGTCTCGACGTAATCCAAGCGGGTTCAAGTGCTTGAAGAGCATATCTACCAAAACAAATACGATTGCCTCGGCAGGATTTTCCCTTCATTCTTCCTCTATGTTGTTTACGAAATCTGGTTCTTTTGGGGTTATAGTCGATGGTTCTTTCTTAGTTCCATCTCTATTGCAAAACTGGACATGAGAGTTTCTTCTCATCCAGCTCCTCGCGAATGAAATGAGAAAGCGTGCAAATTTCTCTAATTTCATAATATTCAAAAATATTACGGATAGATGTACATTAATAGATAATAGAAAAAGTTAGGTTTTTTTTATTTAATATTGAATTTGTTAAAATAGAAAAATATATAGTCAAGAAAGAAGATCCAGAATATATCTAGATGTGTGTGTCTATTTATCTATATTCTATATTTATAGATAATGTATTATAAAAAAAAATCTCCTTATTTTTACTCTTATTGAATCGCGGTAAAGTATTCTAATTCAATAAGGATTTCGCGGGCGAATATTTACTCTTTCCTGTCTTATTTGTTAATTTATAACCTTACCAAATAAGGCAATTTTTTTGGTTTGTTCCGCCATCCCACCCAATGAAGTATTAGAATTCTTTTCAAAAAAAATCCTATGTAGTCATAGGTTCTGTCGTTCCCACTACTTCTCCTTTAATGGTTAGGTCTGAATCCCACAATGGAGCTTCCAAAAAATTTCTTTCCGAGTCAATTTTCTCAGTTTTATTAACCCGAGCTGCTCTTTATTATTGCTTTAAATTTGTATTTCTTGTTTCAAGTTACAATTTCGAATTCTCTGTTATTTTTATTATATTGATGCTTTATTACATTGCCTTTTATGATGTAACTCATAGACCATACATATTGGAATCCTATATCTTTCTTATTCCTCTTCCTTCTTTCTATCATCCCTCCTTTTATCCACATCCCTTTAGTTTTGCTTCACAACGTAGAATCCGTTTTCTTTTTTAGAGAAAAAATTGCAGTTGCTACAACTATATGATAGATCCACTCATTTATGATAGATGTATTTTTTCATATAGTGACTGTTTCTTAGTTAGGATCCCGACAATACGAAGCAATAGGTTGGTTATTAGTTATTTTTCTATAATTACTAAGTTTTTTTCTTTTTATAGTAGGGTTCAGTCAATTTTTTTGAATCCCCATTTTCGACTCTAAAGAAAAAACTAACGAGTCACACACTAAGCATAGCAATTCTATTAAAAGATTTCTCAATTTTCATTAAATCTTATAGAAAGAGGTAGAATTTCTTCTTTTTTTTAGGGATTTCACGAAAAATAAGGTTCTTGTCATTTTTTATTCTACCACTGAACAGAATGGGAAGACAAGGCTAGTTATTCTTCGTCTACGAATATCCAAATTTTTACACCTAATACTCCATAGATAGTTCGAATTGGATAACAGCAATAATCTATTTTAGCGCGAATTGTTTGGAGGGGAAGTCTACCTTTTTTGATGCATTCGGCACGTGCAATTTCTTTCCCTGCGAGACGCCCCGCAATTTTTACTTTTACTCCCCTTATATCTGCTTTTTTAGTTAATTCAATGGCTTTTTTCATTGCCTTTCGGAATGAAACTCTATTTTTTAATTGGAAAGCTATATATTCTGCAAGAATATTAGGTTGTCTATAAGGTTCTTTAACTTTTTCAATAGCAATATTAAGTCTCTGGTTTACAGAATTAACTTCCTTTTGTAGATCTTTTTCTAATTCTTCGATTGCTCCTTTTTTCTTTAATAAATTAGGGAATCCAATATGGATTATGACGTGGATCGTATCGATTTCTTTTTGAATTTCTATATGTGTAATTACTTCGGAACTTGAGCCTGAGTCCATTTTTCTATTATGTGTAATTACTTCGGAACTTGAGTCTGATTCTATTTTTCTATTCGAGCCTTTTTTCCTATTCTTTTGTATATAGTTCTTGATACAATTCCGTATTTTTTTATCTTCCTGTAGACCTTCAGAATAATTTTTTGGTTGTGCGAACCAAAAGGAATGGTGATTTTGGGTTGTACCAAGTCTGAAACCGAGTGGATTTATTTTTTGTCCCATATTTTTCTATTCTATTTTTTTTTTTACTGGGAATCGAAATCTTAGATGGATCTAAAGATTATTTAGATTTCTTTACTTTATTTAGTACAATTGTTATATGACACATGGTTTTTTTTATAGGAAAACTACGTCCTCGAGCTCGAGGTCTGAATTTTTTCATAATAGTACTCCTACTGACTTCGGCTTTAGTGATGAATAAATTCGCTTTGTTGAAATCCCTATAATCAGTAGCATTTGCTGCTGCCGAATAAACCAACTTTAGGATGGGATAAGATGCTCGATAAGGCATGAGGTTCAGTATCATAACAGTTTCCTCGTAGTAACGCCAGCGAATCTCATCAAGAACTCTTTGTGCTTTGAAAACAGACATATGGATGCGTTTTTGTGCTTTGAAAACCCGTTCGAACTTAAGTAGACGATCGGTTGGAACTTTCCTTGCGAGTTTCCTTAGCCCATTCTTCTTCTTCTTTATTCTAGGGGTATACTTTACCAGTTTGAAACTTGTCATAAATAAGGTTATTCCCCGTATTTCTTTGTTTTTTTTTATTTTAAATCTTTCTATTCTGAATTCAGTTAACGACGAGATTTAGTATCTTTTCTTGCACTTTCATAACTCGTGAAATGCCGAGTAGGCACGAATTCCCCCAATTTGCGACCTACCATAGGATTTGTTATGTAAATAGGTATATGTTCCTTTCCATTATGAATCGCGATTGTATGGCCAACCATTGCGGGTAGAATGCTAGATGCCCGGGACCACGTTACTATTGTTTCTTTCTCCTCCTTCATATTGACCTTTTCGATTTTTGCCAATAAATGATGAGCTACAAAAGGATTCGTTTTTTTTCGTGTCACAGCTGATTACTCCTTTTTTCCATTTTAAAGAGTGGCATTCTATGTCCAATATCTCGATCGAAGTATGGAGGTCAGAATAAATAGAATAATGATGAATGGAAAAAAGAGAAAAATCCTTTAGCTGGATAAGGGGCGGATGTAGCCAAGTGGATCAAGGCAGTGGATTGTGAATCCACCATGCGCGGGTTCAATTCCCGTCGTTCGCCCATCGCATTATTGCAAATTCCAAAAATGCAATTTTCCATATTCCTAGTTACGTATTTACTTACGGCGACGAAGAATAAAACTATCACTATATTTTTTCCTTTTCCTAGTTCTTCTTCCAAGCGCAGGATAACCCCAAGGGGTTGTGGGTTTTTTTCTACCAATGGGGGCTTTCCCTTCACCGCCCCCATGGGGGTGGTCCACAGGGTTCATAACTACTCCTCTTACTACGGGGCGTTTACCTAGCCAACACTTAGATCCGGCTCTACCCAAACTTTTTTGGTTCACCCCAACATTACCCACTTGTCCGACTGTTGCTAAGCAATTTTGGGATACCAAACGGACCTCCCCAGATGGTAATCTTAAAGTGGCCGATTTACCCTCTTTTGCAATCAGTTTCGCTACAGCACCTGCTGCTCTAGCTAATTGCCCACCCCTTCCACGTGTGATTTCTATGTTATGTATGGCCGTGCCTAAGGGCATATCGGTTGAAGTAGATTCTTCTTTTCTCTCAAAAAACCCCTTCCCAAACTGTACAAGCTTCTTCCAAAGCATACAGCTTTCTAGATGTATATGACGATCTCTAGACAGATGGATCTTATATGAATCGTATGATGAAGTACCACATGAGTGGATATATAGGAAAGGAATCCAAATCTGCCGAATCGCTCATGTTATGATCTTCTACATCCTAGGTCTCCGCGTTCCGTCATCTGGCTTATGTTCTTCATGTAGCATTCAGATCGAATGACTCTATGAAATTACGTCGATACTTCCACATATTATGGGTAACGTAGGAGACATCCCTATTTTCCCCGGGGGGTCTTAATTACCACTGCTTAGCTTTCAATTCGCCTCTGACCATCAAATTAAATGTGAATAACCCGCCCTCCTCTCTTTGAAACAAGGGGCGCTTCCGGTTCTGTGCGTGCTTCAAACAATTTTGTCTTCTCCATATTACCATATCTCTAGAGTCAATAATTTTCTATGAGGAACTACTGAACTCAATCACTTGCTGCCGTTACTCAACAGTTTTCTGTTGAGGTCTATCCCGTAGAGGTAGTCAAATTGGATCAGTGATCGATTTCTAGGTTTCGTCGTAAACCTAATTGGTTACTTCCAATTACGTAAATCAATAGTTCAAACCGCACTCAAAGGTAGGGCATTTCCCATTGATATAGGAACTTTTGTACCAGAAACAATAGTATCTCCAATTATAGCCCCTCTGGGATGTAAAATATATCTCTTCTCACCATCCCCATAGTGTATGAGACAAATGTATGCATTTCGATTAGGGTCGTATTCTATGGTTACGATTCTACCAGATATGTCTTTTTGATTCCGTCGAAAATCGATTTTACGGTATAGGCGCTTATGACCTCCCCCTCTATGCCTTGCGGTAATGATTCCTCTGGAATTACGGCCTTTACCACAACGGTGCCGTCCATGGATCAAATTATTTCGTGGATTGGATTTCACTTGCCTGTCTACGGTTCCCTTGCGTGTGCTCGGGATAGGTGTTTTGTATAAATGTTTCGCCGTATTATTAAGTATTCTCCTTTAGTTTTTTTCTCTATCTAGAAGTGGAATAGAATAACCCGGTTGAAGGGTAATGATCATACGTCTGTAATGCATTGTATGTCCCAGAATAGGTCCCATTCTTCTACCCTTTCTGGGTAGTCGATGGCTATTCACAGCTACTACCTTAACACCAAAGAAGAGTTCGACCCAATGCTTTATTTCTGTCTTAGTGAATCCCGATTCGACATTAAAAGTATATTGATTCTTTCCCAATAAACGAAGACTTTTTTCTGTAAATACTGCGTATTTGATTCCATCCATAAATCGACTTTCCCTCCTATGCTCTGAGTTCCAGTATCGATAAGAATTCGAGTTCTTATTGTTCTTATGTTATGGTATGAATATACCATACCAATTCGTTATGTATGGATGATGGATGAGATTCCATGGATAGAGAGCCAGTTCCAATAGACTTATGGAACGTTCCCGTTCGCGTGCATCCAGCAGGAATTGAACCCGCAAATTTACCAATTATGAGTTGGGCGCTTTAACCATTCAGCCATGGATGCTTAACAGGGATCATCGTACATCGTAAATAACCAATTTTCATATAGAAAGACATATCATAGAAAAATGAAATCGAAAATATTCGGAGATGGCAAATATTCGGAGATGACTATGAAAACACCTCTCTGGATCCTCGAATTGAAAGAGAGATTGAGAGGGATCAAGAATCCTAATTCTCGCTATTTGGAATGGATCCAATTCTATTGAGTCTGACTCATAGTGATCATTTCTCTTTAGCAAAGAATGACCTTGGTTATCAAAGGATTGAACAACCGGGATCCATTTACTTATGATACCTAGTTGACATTGATAACAAGGATCTAATGAATTATGAGTTTAATAGATCCTCTTTAGCAGAAAGACGTATATTCCTTGCTCATTATCAGACAATCACTTATTCCCAAACCTCGTGTGGGGCTAATCGTTTTCATTTACCATCTCATGGAAAACCCTTTTCGTTCCGCTTAGCCCTATCGGGTATTTTAGTGATAGGTTCTATAGGAACTGGACGATCCTATTTGGTCAAATACCTAACGAAAAATTCCTATTTTCCTTTCATTAAGGTACGAGGGCTTCTTATTCCACAAGAACGAAAGCACCTTTTCATTCTTTCATATACTAGGGGTTTTTAC